TTAAAATCTCATAGTGGAATTGTTAAGACGTTAGATTGCAAATCTAAAAATGTGAGTATTCACTGAGATTTATTGTATATGTTAGTGTATAGGCACGAGAAGTTTTGATCTTCTAGGATAAGGTGAAATTCCCTACCATATATGTTTTCATATAAGGTGTCTTGTTTGTTAAAGTTAAAGGTTTTAAGTTAATAAAACTAAAAGCCTTCAAAGCTTTTAATAAAAGTAGAAATCTTTTAAACCTTGAGCTTAATGAAGGAGTAGTTATACTCACTTTTAGATTTACAGTCTAATACCTTCAAGTTTCGGCCACTTCATTCTAAAATGGCAGATAAATGCCTGAGATTTAAGCTCTTATCATGGAGATTCTTTTCCTTTTAGAATTTTAGGTTTTTTTAGTATAGTTTAGTATATGTGACTTCCAATTACAAGGGCTAGAAAAGTAGCTAGAAAAAACAGTGCTTATTCTATCATTTATTACTACTTTGACTTTATTGATTAGATGTGTAGTTATAATTTTAGCTTCTATTTTAGCTAAAAAGACAGTTATGGACCGAGAAAAAAATTCGCCTTATGAGTGCGGGTTTGATCCTAAAGGTTCTGCTCGGTTACCATTTTCTCTACGATTCTTTGTGATTGCTGTAATTTTCTTGATTTTCGATGTAGAGATTACTCTTATTCTTCCTGTTGCTTATATCCTAGAGTTGTCTAATGTTTATTCCTGAAGGGGGGTGGGGTTATTTTTTATTTTGATTCTTCTTTTGGGTCTTTATTACGAGTGATCACAAGGAGCTCTTGAGTGAAGATAGCTATTTTATTTATGGTAGGCCATAGTTTAAAAAAAATTTCTGATTTGCATTCAGGGGACGTCCTTTAGGACTGGCTTAACTTTATGAGATTTAGGTTATAAGGGAGACTTCTAATCTCTGCTTAAAGCGGTTAAACTCCGTTTAATTCTCTTATCTTATACAAAATTATTAGCTTATTTAGATAGTAAAAATTGTCTTTTATTTCTTTTTACAGCAAGGTTTTAAACCTTGCTCAAACTTTTTTCGGCTCCTGAAAAAAAAAATTGTATAGTAAAATCTTTCTCTTATTTTCGCTAGTTATATGTATACATATAATTCGACGCCCTCACATACCGACTGACACAGGATTAAGGCAGAAAGGGACAGATCGCATACTTAGTCGAGAGGGGGGAAGCTTCCTAATATACAGCCCCCTCAGCTCAAAGAGGGAGTAGATCAGAGTAAAAACTCACATGAAAAGCTTTATGTATACAAGAAGAAAGTCTAACAACTTATAAATGGAGCTAGACACGCTCATATCTCGTATGGAAGGGGGGTGCGGCTAGGCCTGTGGCTACGCCACAGGAGCCTTACCTCTAGATTACACTCTTCTCTTATCTACTAAAATGGTTCTTATGCCAGATCCTCTAGTTAATATACAGGAGGTCTATGTCAGGTTTATCTCATGCATACATAGCTCCTTCATTATGGCTGGCTAGTGTATTGGAAATATTTAGCTTTTTTAGGTTATTTGTCGGAGTTAAATTAAATTTACGTAAAATTTATTATTTTTTTTTTATGGAAAATCTTATCCTGCTTGAACGCGGGCGGTTTTAAAAGTGGATCTAAAAAAGTTGTATAAGTTTGGGGTGAAGGGGCTTTGAAAAAACAAAAAATAATTTTGAGACCTAAAAATGGTCTAGATCAAAGCTACTGTATCTTTTTTGTTGTAAGTTTGTCGATGAACTTAAACAAATTAGTTAACTTTGGTTAAAATAAAATTTCTTTTCCAATACACTAGCCAGTTACAATAGGGGCCACTATGTATACATGAGATAAACCTGACATAGACCTCCTGTATATTAACCAAAACGAGTGGCATAAGATCCATTTTAGACGAACAATTATGGGGCCGATCCAGAGGTAAGGCTCCTGTGGACCCCGGGAACACAGCCGTTGAGAGCATGTGTGAAGGGGTTCACAGGCCTAGCCGCACCCCCCTTCCATACGAGATATGACCGCATAGAACCCTGCAGTATAAGGACCTGATCTCATTCGGCGTGTATATGTATGACCCTACATCGTGTATATGGCATAAGGTAGATAAGCAGGACCGATAGTGGAAACGTCTGTTTATGAGCGATCACAAGTGGGTATGGCTGTCGCTCTATACTTTCCTTGAGATTTAGTATCAATTCGTACATAAGGCGATATGATATATAATTATATAACAAGATGAAATTTCAAGGGAGAATCCTCATAACCATGTATTTTACTTTACTGCTTTTGGCCCCCGGGGGGGCCATACTGTTCTTTGGAAAAATTTGTATAAATATGAGTTTGATTCTTGCTTTGAGTGCTTGCTTTTCAGTTAATAACATATGAAAATTTTTAGTGTTCCAGGGTGAGTAGGGTTAAAAATCCTGTGCTTGGATGAGTCTCAGTGTGTAATATTTTTTGTATCAGCGTAAGCTGGATAAAGTAAACTGAATTTGTCTCTGGCTAAGTTTTGTGCCAGCAGTCGCGGTTATACTTGAAGGGAGAGTAAGTAAAGTTTGATATTTAACTTTTATGTTGTTAACAGTTTTTTTGATCTTATAGAGGGTGAAATCAGTTTTTAAGAGATGAATAGATTAATATAATTTAATTAATGAGTTAATAAGTAAAGGAAATAAATTAGGATTAGATACCCTATTATACCTTTAATAAAAAGCTAATATCTGATTATTAATAGTTATGTTCTTTAAATTCAAAGAATTTGGCGGTATTTTAGTCTGATTAGGGGAACCTGTCTTTTAAACGATAAACCACGAAGAATCTTACCTATTTTTTTGTAGTTTGTATACCGTCATTGAGATAACTTTTATAGAATAAGTTATTGAAATAATTTCGTTAGAATATTAGATCAAGGTGCAGCATATATTTAGGTTAAGATGGGTTACAATAAAATTTATGTTAGAATGGATGTATTTTGGAAACAATATTCTGAAGGAGGACTTAAAAGTAAGGTTATTTTAATAAGGTAGCTTGATTTTAGCTCTAAAATGTGCACATATCGCCCGTCGCTTTCGTTGAGTCAAGATGAGATAAGTCGTAACATAGTAGGTGTACTGGAAAGTGTACCTGGAAAGCGAGATAGAGCTTGGGATAAGCAGTTCGTTTACACCGAAAAGAGTGTCTATAAAGGTAGGCTATCTTGAAATTGTAAGTCTTATCTTCGTTAAGTGTTAAGTGGAAATTTTAGGAAAACTAATTTTCTTTTTTTTTATGGAGTAGATTTTGTCGAAATAATAATGAAGGTGAAAGTAGAAAGTATTGTGAAAGAAGGAAGAGTTAGTAAGGAAAATTAAAGAAAGTAAATATAAAAGATTGTATCTTGTGTATAATAGGTTTTCAAAATTAAGTTTATAAATATTGATCCCGAAAAAGAGATAGCTAGTTTAGAGATGGAGTTTTTGTTGCAGAAAGATTTCAAACTTTATTTTAGAGGCGAAATGTCAGTCGAGCTCTTTGATATCTGGTTTTCTGAGAAACAAATTTAATTTGTGTTCATGGCTAAATAGCTTGTGAAAGAGAGAAGATAAGGGTAGAGCTTTTTCTTCGAGTAGGAACTGTTATAGAACTTGAATGAATAGATGTTTTAAAAATAGGCTTAGTAGTGGCCGTTTTTTCTAGGTTTTTTAACCAATATAAAAGTGTATAAATAATTTATTAGTTCTTTAATTTAGGTATCGGAAAATAAATTTTAACTTAAATTATATAGTTATTATGAAATCATTAGTAAAATTTAGGTGTTAAAGAGAATTTTTTTATAAATAAGGTTTATATGGATTTGAAGGTTTGTTTAAGGAACTCGGCAAAGATTGTCTCCGCCTGTTTAACAAAAACATGTCTTTGTGAAGATTTACAAAGTCTGGCCTGCCCACTGATTAATTAAAGGGCCGCGGTATTTCTGACCGTGCGAAGGTAGCATAATCATTAGTCTTTTAATTGAAGGCTTGTATGAAAGGTCGAACGAGTGATAAGCTGTCTCGAAAAAAATGTTGAATTTAACTTTAAAGTGAAAAGGCTTTAATGCTCTAGAAAGACGATAAGACCCTATAAATCTTTACATTTAATTTTGTATCAGGTTAGTTTGTTAGTGAAAGAAGAGGTACAAGGAGAAGTGTTTTGTTGGGGCAACAGAGATATAATTAACTAATTGTTTTATATTAAAAACAGATATTTTTGATAGTAAATGATCCTTTTTAAAGATTAAGAGATTAAGTTACTTTAGGGATAACAGCGTTATTTTTCTTGAGAGTCCTCATCGAAAGAAAAGTTTGCGACCTCGATGTTGAATTAAAACTTCTTTATAGTGCAGCAGTTATAAAAGAGAGTCTGTTCGACTTTTAAAATTTTACATGATTTGAGTTCAGACCGGCGTGAGCCAGGTCGGTTTCTATCTTCTAGAGGAAGTAAAACTGCCTTAGTACGAAAGGATTAGGTAGTTGAAATAGTTTCATTTTATTGAATATCATATCTTGCCTAGACTTATTTTTGTGATTCTGTTGGAAGAAAAAATTGATGGCAAGTAAGTAGTTCCGGCTAACTATTTTGTGTTTGTAGTTATCGTAGTAAATTATTTGGTTTTAATTATTTGTGTGTTGATTGGGGTAGCTTTCGTTACTCTTCTTGAGCGAAAAATTCTAGGGTACATTCAGATTCGTAAGGGGCCTAATATTGTTGGTTTTATGGGCTTATTGCAGCCTTTTGCTGATGCTGTAAAGTTATTTACTAAAGAGCAGACTGTACCTACTATGTCTAATTTTCTTCCGTATTATTTCTCTCCTGTGTTTAGTTTATTTATTTCTCTATTAGTTTGGGCTATTTTGCCTTATCAGACTGGTTTGGTGAATTTTAATACTGGGGTTTTATTTTTTTTGTGTTGTTTAAGCTTAGGAGTTTATTCAACTATGAGGGCAGGGTGAGCTTCTAATTGTAAGTATTCTATACTTGGTAGGTTACGTGCTGTTGCTCAGACTATTTCTTATGAGGTTAGTCTTGCTTTAATCTTTCTTTCTTTTATCTTTTTGGTTGGGGGGTTTGATCTAGAGTTGTTTACTCGTTTTCAGAAGAATGTTTGGATAATTTGGTTTACATTGCCTTTATCTTTAATGTGATTTGCTTCTTGTTTAGCTGAAACTAATCGTACTCCTTTTGATTTTGCTGAGGGGGAGTCGGAGCTTGTTTCGGGATTTAATACTGAGTATAGGAGGGGAGGATTTGCTTTAATTTTTATGGCTGAGTATGCTAGGATTCTTTTTATAAGGATGTTATTTGTTTTGGTTTTTTTGGGGGCTGATCCTTGTAGATTGTTTTTTTACTTCAAGTTGGTCTTGGTTGCTTTTGTTTTTATTTGGGTTCGAGGGACATTACCTCGTTTACGGTATGATAAATTAATATATTTAGCTTGAAAGAGGTTCTTACCTGTATCTCTCAATTATTTAATTTTTTTTATGGGAGTTAAGTTATTTTGTTTTTCTATAATAATTTAAGTTAGAGAGTAGTTTAATAAAAATTTTAGTTTTGGGAATTAAAGAAAAGGTAAGAAGTCTTCTCTCTAAGATTGCTAAGAACTTATCTTATCTAATGCTTTCAAAACATTTGTTTTCTTTAAACTAAGCAATCAGTCTAGTATTTTATCTCATCACATAGCTGTTAAAGGCATGATTAGGTAAAATCTGAAATAAGAAATTGTCAGAATTTGGCCTGTAGTAATGTAGGGGTCTTCAACAGGGCGTGCCCCAATTCAAGTTAGTAAAATTACTACCGACACTAGAAATCAGAATAGGATTTGATTAAGAGGGTAGAATCTAAGTCTTCGGAATTTTGAGAAGTGTGTGAAGGGGAGGATCATGAGGATCGCAACTGAAAGAACTAGGGCAATAACACCTCCTAATTTGTTAGGGATGGACCGTAAGATTGCATAAGCGAATAGGAAATATCATTCTGGTTGAATGTGAGCTGGGGTTACCAAGGGATTTGCTGGGATGAAATTATCAGGGTCACCCAGGATATATGGGTGAAGGAGAGTGAGCATTACTAAAGCTGTGAGCATAACTAAGAATCCTACAATGTCTTTGAAAGTAAAGTAGGGGTGGAAAGGAACTTTATCGACTTGTCTTAAGACTCCTAGGGGGTTATTAGCTCCAGCTTGATGAAGAAATAGAATATGGACTATTGTTGCAGCAGCAATAATAAATGGGAATAAAAAGTGAAAAGTAAAAAATCGGGTTAAGGTAGCATTCTCTACAGCAAATCCTCCTCAAATTCATTGAACTAGAGAGGTTCCGATGTATGGGATTGCTGAAAACAGATTGGTAATTACTGTAGCTCCTCAAAAAGATATTTGACCTCATGGGAGGACGTAACCTAGGAAGGCTGTTGCTATAACTAAAAATAGAATTAGAACTCCTACTATTCAAGCGTGAAAGATTATGTAAGAGCCGAAATATATCCCTCGGCCAATATGAAGGTATAAACAAATGAAAAAGAAAGATGCTCCGTTAGCGTGCAAAGTTCGTAGAAGCCACCCATAGTTGACATCTCGTTGGATATGAGCTACTCTGGAGAATGCAAGGTCAATGTGGGCTACGTAGTGTATTGCGAGGAATAAGCCAGTAGCAATTTGAATAACTAAACATAGGCCCAGAAGAGAACCGAAGTTTCAGAAAATAGAGATGTTCCTTGGAATAGGCATGTCAACTAATGCTCCGTTTGCAATCTTTAGAAGCGGGTGAAATTTGCGTAGCGGTGTTATCATAAGTTATTGGTCGTAATGGACTAGAGGAGGAGCTTATAATTTTTACGACTACAAATAGTGTGAGAAGTAGGTAGCTGATAATAAATATAGTAAATGTAGCACTGGGTTTGTTATAAATCGTTCTTACATTTATGGCAGCGTTACTGATATCGGAGTGTTGGGAGAGGAAAGTTGATGTTGATTCCCTGATTTTGTTTGCTACTAAAATTGGATCTAGGAGTATAAGAAATCCCGCTAATACTAAGGCTAAAAAGAAAATAAAAAAGAATTCTCTTCCCACTTTAAATTGTTCGTTTGCTGCTAGGGATGCAACGTAGATAAATAATACTAGTATTCCTCCTAAGAAAATTAAAAATAGAATATATGAGAATCAGTATGTTTTAGTAAATAATCCTGTGGCAATTGAGATTAAGACTGTTTGGATTAATAGGACAAGTCCTGTTGATAGAGGATGAATTAGACGTATAAAAATCAGTGAGAGCAAAATAATAAAAGGAAGCTCGTATATTATCATTCCAATCTTTTGGTGTTTTAAGAAAAAGATTCCATTATTGGTTTACAAGACCAAGGTTTTGTATTAAACTATTAAAACTAATGATAACTTTAAATGGCTTGTTTCTGTCTGTGGCGTTTATTATAATTTTCAGTGGGCTATGAGCTTTTGCTTCTAATCGAAAGCATTTGCTGAGGACTCTACTAAGATTGGAGTTCATTATGTTAGGAATCTTTTTTTTAATATCTATTTGTCTTTCTTCGGTTGGTAATGAATTATTTTTTTCTCTTTTTTTCTTGGCTTTAGCAGCATGTGAGGGGGCTTTAGGGTTAGCTTTATTGGTTTCTATTGTTCGTTCTCATGGAAACGATTATTTTAGAGCTTTTAATAGGTTGGAATGTTAAAGTATTTGTTTATGCTCTTGGTATTGATGGCATTTGTAGGGGACTGGTCTTTGGTCCAGACGGGGATTTTTGTTGTATCATTTATGTTTGCTGTATTTTATAATCATGATTTCTTTATATGTAATTTGGGATTTGGGCTTGGGACAGACTATTTAAGTTGTATTTTGGTCTTATTAAGCATTTGGATTATAGCGTTAATTGTTGTTTCTAGCGTTAAAATTAAATTTGCCTTAAATTTTCCTGGGTTGTTTTTATTAGTTAGATTATTTTTATTGTTTTTTTTGGTATTAACTTTTAGGTCTATAAATTATTTGTTATTTTATATTGCCTTTGAAGCTTCTTTAATTCCAACTTTGCTTTTAATTCTGGGTTGGGGGTATCAGCCTGAGCGTATCCAGGCTGGGGTTTATATGTTGTTTTATACTTTGTTTGCATCTTTACCTCTTTTAGCTTCTTTATTGTATATTTTTAAAGTGAATGGTACGCTTACTATCGGGGCTTTTTATTCTAGAGTTGATCTAGGAATTTTGTCTTTTATTTGGTTTATTTCTTCTATTATGGCTTTTATTGTGAAGTTGCCTATATATTTATTTCATTTGTGATTACCTAAGGCTCATGTTGAAGCTCCTGTAGCAGGGTCAATAATTTTAGCTGGGGTTATATTAAAGTTAGGAGGTTATGGGTTAATCCGAATTTTACCTCTCTTTAGTGAAGTAAATAAAAATTTAAGGTGATTGTGAGTCGGGTTGAGAATTTTAGGAGGCTTTTTCGTTAGAATTATTTGTTTACGTCAAGTTGATATGAAATCTTTAATTGCTTATTCTTCTGTGGCTCATATAAGATTGGTGCTATGTGGTCTTCTAACTTTTGGTTGGTGAGGTATAAATGGAGCTGTTGTTGTTATGGTTGGTCATGGTTTATGTTCTTCTGGGTTGTTTTGTCTTGCTAATATAGTTTATGAGCGGGTCGGGAGGCGTAGTCTCCTGGTTAACAAGGGATTGTTAAATTTTATACCAAGAATGGCGTTGTGATGGTTTTTGCTTAGGATTAGTAATATAGCTGCTCCTCCCTCTATTAATCTTTTGGGAGAAATTAATTTAATTATAAGAGTAGTTAGGTGAAATAAGTTAACTATTTTAGGGATTAGTCTGTTGTCTTTTTTTAGGGCGGCTTACACCTTATATCTCTATTCTCTTAGTCAGCATGGTGTGTATTCTGGAGCTTTATATTCTTGTTGTTCAGGTAAAGTTCGAGAGTATTTGGTGTTGAGTCTTCATTGAGTACCTTTAAATGTTCTGATTTTAAAGAGAAATTTAATTATACCTAATTTATAAATTATATTTTTAGTTTATTTTAGTGTTTGGGTAGTTTATCATTAAAACGTTAGTTTGTGGTGCTAAAGAAATAAAAGATTTATTCTAAACCGTGATTTGAAAAATTTCGATGCATTTAACAAGAATAGTTTTTTTAATATTTTTTTCTTTGATTTCGTTGTACATATCTCTTTTTTGTTTATTTGATAAAACTTGTTATGTTATTGAATGGGAAATCTTAACAATTAATTCATCTTCTATTGTTGCAACGTATATTTTTGATTGAATATCCTTAATGTTTATAAGGTTTGTCATATTTATTTCTGCCATAGTTCTTTACTATAGTGGGGGATATATAGAGGGAGATACTAGTTTTGATCGGTTTATATATTTGGTATTAGCATTTGTGTTGTCTATAGTGTTTCTAATTATTAGCCCCAATTTAATTAGGATTCTTTTGGGGTGAGATGGTTTAGGGTTAGTGTCTTACGCTTTAGTAATTTATTACCAGAACGAAAAGTCTGCTAATGCTGGAATGTTGACTGTCTTGTCTAACCGTGTTGGAGATGTAGCTATTCTTTTAAGAATTGCTCTTATATTCGTTGAAGGGAGTTGAAACTTTATTTTTTATGTATTCTATTTAGATGATAATTTAATGTTGTTAATAAAGATTCTGGTTGTAGTGGCTGCTATAACTAAAAGAGCTCAGATTCCTTTTTCTGCTTGGCTTCCAGCTGCTATGGCTGCACCTACTCCAGTTTCGGCATTAGTTCATTCCTCAACTCTTGTTACGGCTGGGGTTTATTTGCTTATCCGTTTTAGGTCTGCTTTATCTGAGACAATTTTGCCTATCCTTTTACTGTTTAGTTCACTAACTATGTTTATGTCAGGGCTAGGAGCTAATTTTGAATATGATTTAAAGAAGATCATTGCCTTATCTACACTTAGTCAGTTAGGGGTTATGTTAAGAATTTTGTCTTTGGGGTTTAAAGACCTTGCTTTTTTTCATCTTTTGACTCATGCATTATTTAAGGCTCTCTTATTTATATGTGCCGGAGCTATAATTCATAATGTTAAGGAGTACCAGGACATTCGGCTCATGGGAGGTTTGGTAGTTTTTATACCATTAACTTGTATGTGCATAAATCTTGCTAATTTGGCTTTATGTGGAACTCCTTTTCTGGCGGGATTTTATTCTAAAGATTTAATTTTAGAAGTTGCTTTTATGAGATGAATCAACGTTGTGATTTTGTTTCTATATGTTTTTGCAACTATGTTAACAGTGTGTTACACTTTTCGTCTAATTTTTTATTCTATAACTGGAGAGTTTAATTTAGCTAGATTTAGAAATATTAGGGATACTTCCCCTATTATAACTTCACCTATGTTAGCTTTGAGGAGAGGAGCCATCTTAAGTGGTGCTTTATTATCTTGGTTAATTTTTCCTGAGGCTTATGTTATCTGTCTTTCTCCTTTTATGAAAAGTCTGGTTTTAGTAGTAAGGGTTGTAGGTGGTTTGATGGGGTATTTGTTAAACATTATAAATGTAAATTTTAAATTAAATTCTCTTGGTTTTTATCCCTTAGTAGTTTTTTCAGGTTCTATATGGTTTTTGCCATTTCTTTCTACTTTTAATATCTCTAGAGTAAGTTTAAGTATAGGTCAGGTTTATTTTAAAATAATTGACAAGGGTTGGTCTGAAACAAGAGGTGGTCAGGGTTTATTTAGGACTTTAATGAGTGTTTCTAAATCACATCAGCAGGTTAGTAACAGAAATTTTAAGTCTTATATAAAGGTTTTTTTGGTGTTAATACTCATGCTTTCATTTTTTAATATTTACTTTTATAATTTATTTGTAGAATATCGCGTTGAAGTTGCGGAAGAGGTGAATTCATCTAAAAGTGGAGCTTCTAAAAAGAGGGATTTTTAATTGTACAGTGAAAATGTACCGTGTTTTTTACACCATAGAAGCAACTGAATCTTGATAGGAAGGTAAACTTCAATAAAATCATTAACAGTGATTAGCCTCTTATTTGGCTTCTATCAAAATTAGAGACTAACTAGTCAAAGCTTAGGCCGAAACTAAGTGCAAAACTTCGCTTTCTAATTATTAACTAAATTGGGTTATCCTCCTCATCAATAAATGAAAATATAAAGAAATAGTCAGACTACATCTACAAAGTGTCAGTATCATGCGGCTGCTTCAAATCCGAAGTGATGGGTTGGGGAAAAATGGCATATGTAAAGGCGGTATAAGCATACTATTAAAAAAGTTGTTCCGATAATTACGTGAAGACCATGAAAACCTGTTGCTACAAAAAAGCAAGAACCGAAAACTGAGTCGGCAATAGTGAATGGGGCTTCAAGGTATTCAAAGGCTTGTAGGGCTGTAAAGTATAGACCTAGAAATACGGTAATGCCTAGTCTTTGAAGAGCCTCATTATGATTTGATCCTACAATGGCATGATGAGCTCATGTTACTGTAGCTCCTGAGGATAAGAGGACGATAGTATTTAAGAGGGGAATTTGGAATGGATTGAATGGGATGATACCTTTAGGTGGCCAGGTTATACCAATTTCTACAGCTGGGGCTAGACTTCTATGGAAAAATGCTCAAAAAAATGAGAAGAAAAAAAAGACTTCTGACACAATAAATAAAATTATACCTCATCGTAGCCCTGCTACTACTACTCTAGTATGTAGACCTTGAAAAGTTCTTTCTCGTACTACGTCTCGTCATCATTGGATTATGGTAAGAATGACGGCAATAAATCTTAGGATAAGTAGATCAGGGTTAAATTGGTGAAATCATTTGACTAGACCTGTAGTCAGTATCATTGCGCTGATTGATCCGGTTAGGGGTCATGGTCTTATCTCTACTAGGTGAAAAGCGTGGTGTCCGTGTGATGATGCCATTAGTTAATTTCTCTTGCAAATAAAGTTCTTAAAACTGCAAATACATAAGATTGAATAATTGCAACAGCAAACTCAAGAAGGAGAAGTAAAATTTGAGCAATAAATAGTAGAGCAAGGAGAAAAGATGTAAGGGAGGGACCAGTCCCTCCTAGAAGTGTTAGTAGGAGGTGCCCTGCTATTATATTAGCCATTAATCGTACTGCTAAAGTTCCAGGGCGAATAATATTTCTGATTCTTTCAATTAGCACTATAAAAGGTATCAAGGCAACGGGTGTACCTTGAGGTACTAGATGAGCGAATATGTGCTGGGTATGGTTAAATCAACCATAGATTATAAAAGTCAACCATAGTGGTAGTGCAAGACCTAGTGTTATAACTAGATGTCTTGATCTTGTAAATACGTAAGGTAAAAGGCCTAGGAAATTGTTAAAAACGATAAATGAAAACAAGGAGACGAAAATAATGGTTCTTTTTTGTTGTGTTGGCCCAAGAATATTTTTAAATTCTTGGTGGAGGGTTATGTTCAGTTTATATCAGGTAATGGCCCATCGGGATGGGGACACCCAATATAGATAAGGCATAAATATTAGCCCAAGGAAGGTGGAGAGCCAATTTAGTTCTAGATTTATAAGACCAGAAGAGGGTTCAAAAATAGAGAACAGTCTTGCTATCATTTTCAGGTTTTTTCTCTAATGAAAATTGTTTCTTCTTTAGGGCTAATTTTTCTAGGAATTTTAATAAAGTAGTTTATAATAATAAAAATAATAAATGTAAGAAGAAATATAAAGGTTAAATTTAGCCATAAAATAGGGGCTATTTGTGGAATCGGGTGATATCCCCTTTGGATAACTTAGGCTTGACAAGCCTACATTATAATTTAACTAATCAGCCAGATGATCATTACTATAAACGGGATTAGTAAGCCAAAGAAGTTAATGAACATAGGATACGGTAAGATTCATTTGAATACTTGTTTGTTAGGGATGGAAATAATTAATTTAGGGGACCTTAAGGTTAAGGATATAATTGAAATTCGTAGATAGAAGTAAAGGGTTAAGAGGGCAGAACCTAGGAGAACAATTAATAAAATAAAGTTTCTTGCTCTTGCTAGTTCTTGGATGACTAATCATTTTGGGATGAAGCCTGTAAAGGGGGGTAGGCCTCCTAGGGATAACAAGGAAAAAAATACTAGTAGTTTTACTTCAATAGGGAAATTAAATGTTAATAAGTGGTTAAAATGGAAGGCTTGTTTATAGTGAAAAAGGATGACGATGGATAAGGAGATTAATGAATAAAATAGAAAATAGATTCCTATAGTTGTTTCTCTAACTAAAATGGAAGAAAGTATCCAGCCAATATGGTTGATTGAAGAAAAGGCTAGAATTTTACGTAGAGAGGTCTGGTTAATTCCTCCTACAGCCCCCACAATGGCTGATAGCATTCTGGCTAAAGAAAAGTAGGTTTCTATTAATCTTATTCTTGCTAGATAGGACAGCAAAAATAAGGGGGCAATTTTTTGAATTCTTATCAAGATCATGGCTTGAGGTCATAGTAGACCTCCTATGACTTGGGGGAATCAGAAATGGAACGGAGCACCTCCAAGTTTTAGGATTAGGGCACAAAATATAATGATTGAAGATATTTTAGGGTAAATTAATATAAAGGAGGCTGAAAAGATAATTAGAGAAGACCCTAGACTTTGGATTAAGAAGTATTTTAGGGCAGCTTCCGAGGAGTATTGGTTGTTTTTAGTGATTATCAGTGGAATAAACGATAGGAGGTTTAGCTCTAGACCTACTCAGGCTCTAAACCATGAAGAGGATGAAATTGAAAGAATGGTTCCTGACAATAATGTAGAAAAAAATAATAAGTTGGGCAAGGAGAAGTAAATTCAAAAGAGGGATCCCCTTAATTAGAAAAGTTAATTATTTTTGTTTCTTTTGCTGGAGGTAAAGGTAACATTTAAGTTACGGAATTGACATTATCAGCGTCAATCTCTAAAAGAACTATACCTTAGTGTTGGGGGAGTAATTAAAAAGAGGGAAGCTGCCCATGAGTGGGGTATGAACCCACCAGCTTAAACTTAGCTTATCTTTTTAACTTCACCAGAAGTAATTATACTATAATAGGTTTAAAAGACCAACACTTAAACTTCAGTCATCTGGTGAGATATAAGTTATGCTTCATCAGATGATGTAACTCATGATAAAAAAGACTTAACAGAAACTCTTTCTACTACAATTGGTATAAAACTATGATTGGCACCGCAAATTTCTGAACATTGACCGTAGAATAATCCTGGTCGCGAGATTAGAAATCTAATTTGGTTTAATCGACCCGGAATAGCATCTACTTTAACTCCTAGGGCAGGCACTGTCCAAGAATGAATTACATCAGCTGCTCTTACTAGAACTCGAATTTGTGTGTTAAATGGTAGGACGGCTCGGTTATCAACGTCTAGAAGGCGGAATCCGGCTTCTCCTAATTCATCAGTTGGGACTATAAATGAGTCAAATTCTAGTTGGGAGAAGTCGGAGTATTCATAACTTCAATACCATTGGTGGCCAATAGATTTTAAGGTTACACTTGGGTTGTTAACTTCATCTAGAAGATAGAGTAGTCGTAATGATGGTAAGGCAATAAAAATTAGGATTAGGGCGGGAAGTACAGTTCAAATTATCTCGATTGTTTGGTTTTCTAGCAAAAATCGGTTGATGAAAGAATTAAAAAATAGTCTTGATATCATGTAGCCTACGAGAGTTGTAATAAGAATTAGAACTACTATTACATGGTCATGAAAGAAGATTAATTGTTCCATAAGAGGAGAAGCTCTGTCTTGCAATCCTAAGTGTCTTCAAGTTGCCATAAGTTGTTCTAAAAGAGAAATGTATTCTCATCAGTAGGTCCTAAACCTAACGCATTAATCTGCCATTCTAGAAGTTAGAGACTAGAGGGATTTCCATGTATCTGTGGTCTGCTGGAGGGTATGAGTGTTCCCATTCGATAGAAGTAGGTAGATATATTGAGAATACAACTACACGGTAGGAGACTAATCTTTCTCAGATGATAATAATGAACCCTAATACGGCAACTAGAGAAACTATAGACCCTAGAGAAGATAAAACATTTCAAGCCGTATAGGCATCTGGATAGTCGGAATATCGTCGAGGTATTCCGTTTAGTCCTAAGAAATGTTGAGGGAAAAAAGTGATGTTTACACCTAGGAACATAGTACAGAAATGAATTTTTAGTCATTTAGGGTTTAGTGCTAATCCGGTAAATAGAGGATATCAGTGTGCTAGACCTGCGAAAATTCCGAATACAGCTCCTATCGATAGTACGTAGTGGAAGTGAGCTACAACGTAATAGGTATCATGTAAAATAATATCAATTGAGGAGTTAGCTAAAACTACACCTGTTAAGCCTCCAACTGTAAATAGGAAAATGAATCCTAATCTTCAGCATATAGAGGGTCTATAGTTGATTTGTGTACCATGAAGAGTTCCTAATCATCTAAAAACTTTAATTCCTGTTGGTACTGCAATAATTATTGTTGCTGATGTGAAGTATGCTCGGGTGTCTACGTCTATTCCTACAGTAAACATATGGTGAGCTCAAACTACGAATCCTAGAATACCAATAGCTAACATGGCGTAAATTATTCCTAATCTTCCAAAGGCTTCTTTTTTTCCCGATTCTTGGCTTACAATATGAGAGATTATACCGAACGCAGGTAGAATTAGAATGTATACTTCAGGGTGACCGAAGAATCAGAATAAGTGTTGATAAAGGACTGGATCTCCACCACCTGCTGGATCGAAAAATGAAGTGTTTAAATTACGATCTGTTAGTAGCATTGTAATGGCTCCAGCTAGAACTGGCAGGGAAATTAGAAGTAGGATTGCAGTAATAAATACTGATCAGACGAAGAGTGGTATGCGGTCTATTGTTATACCACGCGGTCGCATATTAATAACTGTAGTTATGAAATTAATTGCTCCTAAAATAGAGGAGACTCCGGCCAAGTGAAGAGAAAAAATTCCTAGATCAACAGATGCTCCAGCGTGAGCGATAGCTGCTGATAATGGGGGGTAAACAGTTCATCCTGTACCAACACCTCTTTCTACTATTCCTCTGGTTAAAAGTAGAGTTAATGAAGGGGGTAGTAGTCAAAATCTTATATTGTTTATTCGAGGGAATGCTATGTCTGGTGCTCCTAATATTAAAGGGACAAGCCAGTTCCCGAATCCTCCAATTATAATAGGCATAACTATAAAGAAAATTATAATAAAAGCGTGGGCGGTAACGACTACGTTATAGATTTGATCGTCTCCAATTAGTCTTCCTGGTTGACCTAGTTCAGCTCGAATTACTAATCTTAGAGAGGTTCCTACTATTCCAGCTCAGGCTCCTAGAATAAAATATAAAGTTCCGATATCTTTATGATTTGTTGAGAAAAACCATCGTTGCAT